ATGAGGCTGATCCTGAGCTGCCATCCACGCACGAATACCCTCGTTTAAAAGAATATTTTTGGTGTAGAAAGTCTCAAATTCAGGATCTTCCGCTGCACGGATTTCCTGGGAAACGAAGTCATAGGCACGTAGGTTCAGAGCCAGGCCGACTACGCCAATAGCACTCATCCATAAACCGGTGACGGGTACAAATAGCATAAAGAAATGTAACCAACGTTTATTGGAAAAAGCAACACCAAAGATTTGGGACCAAAAGCGGTTAGCAGTGACCATTGAATAAGTTTCTTCAGCTTGAGTTGGGTTAAAAGCGCGGAAGGTATTTGCACCATCACCATCCTCGAATAGAGTGTTTTCTACGGTCGCCCCATGAATAGCGCATAGCAGAGCCGCGCCTAATACTCCGGCAACTCCCATCATATGAAATGGGTTCAACGTCCAATTATGAAATCCTTGGAAAAAGAGGATGAATCGAAATATCGCTGCTACGCCAAAACTCGGCGCAAAGAACCAACCAGATTGCCCCAGTGGATAAATAAGGAATACGGAAACAAAAACAGCGATTGGAGCAGAGAATGAAATTGCATTATAAGGTCGCAATTGAACAGACCGAGCAAGTTCAAATTGACGTAACATGAAACCTATTAGTGCAAAAGCCCCATGGAGAGCGACAAAAGTCCACAGACCCCCTAATTGACACCAACGAGTAAAATCCCCTTGCGCTTCCGGGCCCCATAGTAGCAACAAAGAGTGTGCTAAACTATTGGCAGGGGTGGAAACTGCCGCGGTTAAGAAATTACAACCTTCCAAATAGGAACTAGCCAATCCATGGGTATACCAAGAAGTTACAAAAGTTGTCCCTGTAAACCAACCCCCTAAAGCGAAATAAGCACAAGGAAAGAGCAATAGGCCGGACCATCCTACAAAAACGAAACGGTCCCTTCGTAACCAGTCGTCCATAATATCAAATAGATCATTTTCTTCTTTAGTAACTCTACCAAGGGCTATAGTCATAGTGATCCTCCTATTCAATTACTTCAACCATTTCCGAGCACCTCATATCACTTCCAAGGCATACGATAGTTTAATTATCTGTGGACGATTTCTTTCTCGTTCAATGCCCTTTTTCAATGGTCTCGAAGATAGAAATTTTGCATTTTTATCTATGGGGTCACAACCGAGGTCGTGGTAAATCCATGAATTTGATTCGATTAGTTTTTCTTATACTATAGAAATAAACATTTGAATTCAGCATTATTCCATGACTCCTATTTCAAAGCCTATCCTTTAAGGGAAAAATGAAAATAAAAGTAACCCCTCTTTTCCCACTCGCTCTCTATTGCATGGGTGGAAGAACAAAAATAGGATTCTGAAAAAAAAAGGAAAGATATTGAAAAAAAAAAATTGACTTTCGAAATAAATTTTTATGTGTAGCGGAAAGGAGTTGCGATTTTTTCTTATTCCTATAGAACATCTAGTAACAAGAATATGAAATCGTAAATAGCGAAAAATTCTTGCCTTGCGCGGTCTAAGTCTAAGGAAATACAAAAAATCCGCTTATACAATTTCATCTACATCGAATTTATATATCAGAATAGCGAATAGAGGCATCATTCAAGGAGTCAGGTCTACTTACTTTATATTTCTTTCCAATTTTATGGTGGGTTTGATTTTATGGTGGGTTTGATAAGAATCCTTTTTGCTTTGTTGATAAATAATCAAAAAAGAGTTTTTTATTTTTTATATAACCTGCTTGTTTTATTATAACAAGTCCTATATGGAAATGCCCGCTGAAGAGAAAATCTATCTGATTGTTTCTCAGCCAATATCGAATTTTAGAAAGAAAAAACAAGAATTTTCTTCTTTTTTTTATTAACATTAAGAAAAAAGAATATAACTAAAATGGAATTGGCAATATAATTTTTATGGGCTTTTGAAAGAAAAAGGAAGGATTTTTTGCAATCGTTATTTCTTGCCTCTGTCATATTACGGAAACCTTTCGATTTGGAACGGGGAGAGATGGCTGAGTGGACTAAAGCGGCGGATTGCTAATCCGTTGTACAATTTTTTTGTACCGAGGGTTCGAATCCCTCTCTTTCCGCCCCCTCGGATCATTTGGGACTTTCGAATTGGAAGGAATTCTGACCCCCGGATTTTCTCATAGATAAATGTACGAAACAAATCCAATTTGTAAGAAAAAATTCCAAAAAAAATTGGATTTTTACTCCTCACGCCCAGGATTACGTCCTGGGTCATTAGATAAGAATCCAAAGATAAAGAGGGAAACAAAGAATATCACTACTGTATAAACAAAAAGTTTGAGAGTAAGCATTACATAATCTCCAAGATTTTTTTTTAAGGAATAGATTACCCGTTTTTCCTTACCACACAGATCCATTAGGATGGGTTTTGTTTATTTTGACACCTAAAAATGCAAAAATCAATTCTTGCAATTTTTTTCAAGAATTGATTTCTAATAAGCACTCTTATCAATATCAAAAATTAGGTTAGGTATTGTGTGGGTACCTAAAGGTACCTGCTCAACGTAGGTGCAGGGGGTAGAAAGGCTGATCCAAATTTATTGCTGCAGCTATACATTCAATGTAGAAGAATTTGAATTTTAGAATCGAAGGTTCATAATATAAGATAAGACTTCTCGGCTTTTATCCATTTTTAGAATTTTTTTGGAATGAATACATCATTCAATTTGGCAGACAGAGCAGTAAAGATTTCATCGAAAACTTACAGCAGCTTGCCAAACAAAGGCTAATAGAAAAAAGAGTACAGGTATGACAGGCATAACATCCACGATTGGGTTGAAAATGGCATAAGCTTCGGGCAATTTGGCGAAGAAAAAACTAGTCGGATAAAGAACAGAATTAAAACAGATACAGGTTAAACTAAGTATATTAGGCATAACAAGCATTTCGTTCTTGTAGAGTAGATAATTGGATTTTGATTGAGTTATTTTTCTAAGGGAAAAAGGAAAAGGCGGATTCAAAATCCTTTTTTCTTCGGACTTTCCCAAACGCAAAATACCTCCTTGTATTCGCACTCTCAAATGAGAATGGAAGAAATTCGACTTTCATATAATATCTTAATAGAATTCCATGTAATGATCAATGCATTTTTTGGATTCTATATTATCCGCATGTCTAGAATCCTAGCAAGAGAGTATCCCTCATTTTTTATGTAATTGAAGTGGGATTGACGAATAACAAAACAAATAAACATACTAGTGTTTATTAGTGTCGGATAAAACCCGAAATGGGGCGTGGCCAAGTGGTAAGGCAGCGGGTTTTGGTCCCGTTACTCGGAGGTTCGAATCCTTCCGTCCCAGATTTTTCTGATGAAACGAAAGATGAAATCGTATTGTACCCCGCACGAGACAAAAGAAAGTTTATTAGAGAGAATAATTATCTCTTATGAACTCTTAGATTAGATGCATTTCTAAGCATTCATTTTCTTTCTCAGAAAACATAATCAAGTGTCAAGTCCAGTCAAATTGAATATCTTTATTTTCATGAAAAATTTGGTCTATACGTAAAACACTGTATAAAAAATGAGACCTATCCCTTTATGATAGAGATAGATTTTTGTTGTATTATATTATTAGCAAAAAGGGTCCTTCTTTGGTTAAGCGAAAACGATCTCGATCTGTGATTCTTTAAATATCCAGAATGATCCATTCTGGTAAGGATAAGGTAAGAACTGTTCGTTGGATAGAATGGATTCCAAAAATCATACTTCTCCTAATTTTTGATTTGGAGTTGCTTCTTTTAGGTAAAAGAAAGAATGCTATAAGTAAAAGCAAAGACCTTAATTTTACTTTACACGAAATGTGTTTTTTTTACTTCATTTTTTTCTTTCTTTTGGTATTCGAGTCGAAGAAGTACGAGAATTCTATAACTACCAAAAAACTTTCAATCTTTTCATTGGAATAGTTTATTTAGTTAATAGTTAATTGTTTTTGTTACGGAAAAATATATTGCTAATCTAATTCTAATATAGTAATTAAATTAATTAATTTTTTTTTTGAGGTTGATAGTTTATTTGTTGGAGAAGAATCGATCCTTCTCTTCTCATTTCAGGATTGACCATCTCGAGTCCTCTGTTGAGAATGGAAATTCAATAATAAATAAGTCTTAAGCAAACTTGTTTATTCGTCTTTTTCGAACTATGTTTCCTTCATATGATAGAATATGGGTTTAAATAAATTGGATCTTTGCGGAGTCTTCCCCGATAAATACTTATTTCTTTTATCCATATTTTTCCATAGATAGCAAGTTTGAATTAGTATACAAAAAACTAAACTAAACCAATGACTATTCATGATCCCATCCATATTGGATCAATTCCCTATACCACTTTGCAATGAAATTTGAGGAATGTTTGTTATGGTGAAACTTCGTTTAAAACGATGTGGTAGAAAGCAACGTGCGACTTGAAGGACATGATCGATTGTGGATTTTGCTATCCATCATTTTTCATAGTAATGAAAATGCTCTTGGCTCGACATAGTCTGTTCTATTCGTCCCGAACCAAATTTGCGCTGGGTTGTTTGTAAGTAAATAGTACACGATGGAGCTCGAGAGGACAGAATTGATTTTTTATCAAGGGAAAGAATCTAGGGTTAGTGAAAACTAATAAATTAGGCCAACTTTGTCAGTCTATCCTTAATATAGAAGTCGAAAGGTTAAAATAAGAAGAAAGTCCAATTTTGGAAAATTGGAAAAACTCTTTCAATTAAAAGTCTATCAAAATCAATCGCTCATATTCGATTTCTATAGAAGAGGGAAATGCTTTATCGAAGGAAATAAGAAAAAAAGGGTATGTTGCTACTCTTTTGAAAGAAAAAAGAATAGGAATTCCCGAAGTAATGTCTAAACCCAAGGATTTCACAAATCAAAGATAAAGAATTCCGGAACAAGTAAACGCGATTTTCAACTGTCTCAACAATAAAATTGTCTCAACAATTGAATTGGATCAGAATAAGGAATAAAAGTAAATTCGTTCGAGATGAGACAAAGAAAAGAGTTTAGAGACGACTCAAAAAATTTCGAAGGATTTTTCCTTTTAAGTCTGTCAGTCAAAATTAGCCAACTTGAGTCATGAGTATAAATGAAATTTGTTTTTTCTGTAAGGAAATTAATGCAAGTCATAGTCGAATTTCTATCTACTTGTATTATAGACAGAAATTCGAATCATTTTCTCGAGCCGTATGAGGAGAAAACCTCCTATACGTTTCTAGGGGGGGCATTGTTTAGCTACATCTATCCCAATAAGCTGTCTATCGAATCGTTGCAATTGATGTTCGATCTCGAAGAGAAGGAAGAGATCTTCGAAAAGTGGGTTTTTATGATCCGATAAAGAATCAAACTTGTTTAAATGTTCCAGCTATTCTCTATTTCCTTGAAAAGGGTGCTCAACCTACAAGAACTGTTTATGATATTTTAAGGAAGGCAGAATTCTTTAAAGAAAAAGAAGGAACTTTGAGTTAATTGAAGAACTAAATTAATAAAAAAGTAGGAGAGGGATCACTAGTATCCCTCGTTGTCTAATTATTTAGACACAATTTGCCTCTTTCTTAGTCCTATTTTTGACTGGATTTATGTCGTGCCAATCCAACATAAGCCCTTATTTTATTTACTTTTTATATCTAATTTGTTTTCTTACCATTGTATTTCCATTGACAAAGGTCTATTGAACAAATAGAATTTGTAGATAGATAGGTCTCTTTATCCTCACTCCATATTAGGTTTTTCTGCCTACACTTCGCTCAAATGATAGGGTTGTCCCTCTTGCATGTACTCTCATACAAGATTTTTTGATTTCTTTAAATAGAAATTGCTAAAAAAATGACAATTTTGCCATCGTGATTGAAGCCGCTCTTTTTTTAACCTTAGTGAAATTTAACCGGACCTGTTCATTTTGGCATTTGAGTGTTTTTAATGGGGGATAAAATCTTTCTTTTGATGTCTTGCTAGTTCAATGTTTTGACAGGAGCGTGCGGTGTAATTCCATTGATTTTTGGGTTTCGATCGTATCTAAGATCCTATTTTATCTGGGTTGCTAACTCAATGGTAGAGTACTCGGCTTTTAAGTGCGACTATGATCTTTTACACATTTGGATGAAGCAACAAATTCGTTCAGACTCTTGGTAGAGTCTAGAAGACCACGACTGATCCTCAAGGGTAATGAATGGAAAAAATAGCATGTCGTAATAAAATCAAATTCTTATTTTTGATTTTTGGAATGGAATAAAAAAATTCCGATTTTCTGGGTCTAGTGAATAAATGGATAGAGTCTGGCTCCAATTCTGGTAAAATAAAAAGCAACGAGCTTAACTTCTTAATTGAAATGATTCCCCGATCTAATTAGACGTTAAAAATAGATTAGTGCCTGATGCGGGGAAAGGTTGGGTTTTCCTATGAGCGGACCCTTGATTTTTTCTTTGTTTTTTTAGAAATCCTAATTATTCTTGATTATGGATTGAAAAGGGATGTTATGGATTGAATGTGTAAAAGAAGCAGTATATTGATAAAGAGACTGTATTCCAAAGTCAAAAGAGCAATTGGCCTGTAAAAATAAAAGATTTGTTCTCTTTTGTAATTAGAACAAACATAAACTAATTGGATAGAAAAGGAAAAGATCTGTGGATTAGACTCCCTTTCTTTCCAGGGTTTGTATTAAAAAATGCAACACCCTGTTCTGACCATATTGCACTATGTATCATCATTTGATAAACCGAGAAATGCTTCCTCTTTCTGATTCAAGTAGAAATACAAATGGAAAAATTCGAAGGGTATTCAGAAAAACAGAAATCTCGTCAACAATACTTCGTCTACCCACTTCTCTTTCAGGAGTATATTTATGCATTTGCCCATGATTATGGATTAAATGATTCCGAGCCTGTGGAAATTGTTAGTTGTAATAACAAGAAATTTAGTTCACTACTTGTGAAACGTTTAATTATTCGAATGTATCAGCAGAATTTTTGGATTAACTCGGTTAATCATCCTACCCAAGATCGATTGTTGGATTACAACAATTTTTTTTATTCTGAGTTTTATTCTCAGATTCTATCTGAGGGGTTTGCGATCGTTGTAGAAATCCCATTCTCGCTACGAGAATTATCTTGTCCGAAAGAAAAAGAAACACCAAAGTTTCAGAATTTACGATCTATTCATTCAATATTTCCCTTTTTAGAAGACAAATTTTTGCATTTACATTATCTATCACATATAGAAATACCCTATCCTATCCATTTGGAAATTTTGGTTCAACTCCTTCAATACCGGATCCAAGATGTTCCATCTTTGCATTTATTGCGATTCTTTCTCAACTACTATTCGAATTGGAATAGTCTTATTACTTCAATGAAATCGATTTTTCTTTTGAAAAAAGAAAATAAAAGACTATTTCGATTCTTATATAACTCTTATGTATCAGAATATGAATTTTTCTTGTTGTTTCTTCGTAAACAATCTTCTTGCTTACCAT